ATCGCGAGGAGCCATATGAGAAGAAATTCTCATGTATGGTTCTGTAGTAGAGATGGGATTCAGAAACAACCATCAACTATAACCCCAAAAGAACCAGATTCCGTAAACAACACAGAGGAAGAATGAAAGGAATATCATATCGAGGGAATCATATATGTTTCGGTAAATATGCTCTTCGGGCACTTGAACCCGCTTGGATCACATCTAGACAAATAGAAGCAGGTCGGCGAGCAATGACACGAAATGTACGTCGTGGTGGAAAACTATGGGTACGTATATTTCCAGATAAACCAGTTACAGTAAGACCTGCCGAAACGCGTATGGGCTCGGGGAAAGGATCCCCCGAATATTGGGTAGCTGTTGTTAAACCAGGTCGAATACTTTATGAAATGACCGGAGTAACAGAAAATATAGCTAGAAGGGCAATTTCAATAGCAGCATCAAAAATGCCTCTACGGACTCAATTCATTCTTTTGGAATCAAGAGATAAATAAAGTAGAACCAAAAGAAATGAAAAGAGTCTTAGAAAATTGCAAATTTTTTATTTTAGACAACAAATATTTCTTTTTTTTTTCTTCGTCCTTATGCATTGAAAGAACAGATTTCAAAATGATATGATTCAACCTCAGACCTATTTAAATGTAGCAGATAACAGCGGGGCTCGAGAATTAATGTGTATTCGAATCGTAGGAGCTAGCAACCGTCGATATGCTCATATTGGTGACGTTATTGTTGCTGTGATTAAAGAAGCAGTACCAAATATGCCCCTAAAAAGATCAGAAGTGGTCAGAGCTGTAATTGTGCGTACCTGTAAAGAACTCAAACGTGACAACGGTATGATAATACGATATGATGACAACGCTGCGGTTGTTATTGATCAAGAAGGAAATCCAAAAGGAACGCGAATTTTTGGCGCGATCGCCCGGGAATTAAGACAGTTAAATTTTACTAAAATAGTTTCATTAGCTCCCGAGGTATTATAAATCGAGATCGTTTATAGTTGGAGTGTTTTAAAGAACTAAGATTGTATCTCACGCATATATCGTTATTGATTAGTCATATTTATAAATAATTTATAAATAACCAAATACATAAAAATAAAAGTAAAAAAAAAAAAAAACATGTTGATTATATCCAATTTAGATTCACTAATAATTTTAGCTTACCATGGGTAGGGATACTATTGCCGAGATAATAACCTCTATACGAAATGCCGATAGGAATAAAAAAAGGGTGGTTCGAATAACATTTACTAATATTACGGAAAATATTGTTAAGATACTTTTACAAGAAGGTTTTATCGAAAATGTGAGAACACACCGAGAAAATAACAAAAATTTTTTGGTTTTAACATTACAACACAGAAGGACTACAAAAAGGCCCTATAGAAATATTTTAAATTTAAAACGAATCAGTAGACCCGGTCTACGAATTTATTCCAACTCTCAACGAATTCCTCGAATTTTAGGCGGGATGGGGATTGTAATTATTTCTACTTCTCGAGGTATAATGACAGACCGGGAGGCTCGGTTAGAGGGAATCGGCGGAGAAATTTTGTGTTATATATGGTAATCCTTTTAATATACAAATTATACAAATTGTATCTGAAGCGTACTATGAAATTAAAATTATATAACAATAAAAAAAAAAAAAGAAAAGATACGGGTTATCCAATATTGTTTCTCCTCGATTAGTTGATACTTCACGGGGGTTTTACCTCTAATCACCGAACAAAACAAAAAAATATTAATCAAGATTAAATTACCGAATCACCTCCCAAGCTCATGTTCCGGGTTCTTTTAGATAATGAAGATCGGATTCTAGGTTATCTTTCAGTAAATATTCGACATAGTTTTTTAATGATACTAGGAAATAGAGTCAAAATTTAAACAAGTCGTTATGGTTTAACCAGGAGACGCACAATTTATCGACTCCGCAACAGGGATTCGAAGGATTAATTGGTTTTTTTATTTGAAGACTCCTTGCGTGCGAATATGAGGGAAGATACACAAAATTTCAAGAAACTTATTTTCTTCCAAGAAATAGATTCAGATTTAAGATAAGGAATAATAAATATGAAAATAAGAGCTTCCGTTCGTAAAATTTGTGAAAAATGCCGGCTAATCCGTAGGCGAGGGCGAATTATAGTAATTTGTTCTAACCCAAGACATAAGCAAAGGCAGGGATAATCACACTTATTAAAGAAACAACCGCATACATACACAAAATAAAATACATACACAAAATAAATAAGAAATCTATTTTAACCTGAAATGGATATATCCATATATCTCTGACTCATATTTATGAAATGATAAAATATGCCAAAAGCTATACCCAGACTTGGTTCCCGTAAGAATGTACGGATTAAGAATACGCGGAGAATACCAAAAGGAGTTATTCATGTTCAAGCAAGCTTCCATAATACCATTGTCACTGTTACAGATGTACGGGGACGCGTGTTTTCTTGGTCCTCTGCCGGGACTTGTGGATTCAAGGG